GAGGATTCTGAAATTCGTTCAAGAAAAGGCAAGCGTGTGGTAATTTATACTGATGATCAGAATACTAATTCCAGTGGTAATAATAATTATACTAGCACTAGTGATGAAGAAGAGGAAGTGGCTTTGATACGTTACTCACAACAATCAGATTTTCGACGGGGTATAATCAAAGGATCCATGCGTGCTCAAAGACGTAAAACAATTATTTGGGAAATGTTTCAAGCAAACGTGCATTCTCCACTTTTTTTGGATCGAATAGACAAAACATTTTGTTTTTCATTTTTTGATATCTCTGAAATGATTAATCTCATTTTTAGGAATTGGGTAGGGGGAAACCCAGAATTGCAAATTTCTTATTTTGAGGAGGAAGAAACAAAAGAGAAAACAAATGAAGAGAAAGAAGAGGAAAATGAACGAATAGCAATATCAGAAACTTGGGATACCTTTCTATTTACTCAAGCAATAAGAGGTTTAATGTTAGTAACCCAATCTTTTCTTAGAAAATACGTTATATTACCCTTATTGATAATAGCTAAAAATATTGGTCGTATGTTATTATTGCAATTCCCCGAGTGGGACGAGGATTTGAAGGAATGGAATAGAGAAATGCATGTTAAATGTACCTATAATGGTGTTCAATTATCAGAAACAGAATTTCCTCAAAACTGGTTAACAGATGGTATTCAGATAAAGATTCTATTTCCTTTCTGTCTGAAACCTTGGCGAAGATCTAAAATACGATCTCATCATAGAGATCAGAAAATGAGTAAAAAAGAGAAAAAAGACAATTTTTGTTTTTTAACAGTCTGGGGAAGGGAAGCAGAACTGCCTTTTGGGTCTCCCCGAAAACGACCTTCTTTTTTTGAACCCATTTTTCAAGAACTCGAAAAAAAAATAATAAAAGTGAAAAAGCATTTTTTTCAAGTTATAAGGGCTTTCAAAGAAAGAATCAAATTGTTTTTAAAGATTTCAAAAGAAAAAACAAGATGGGTCACCAAAATAGTTCTAGTTAGAAACCTAATAATGAAAGAACTTGAAAAAGTAAACCCCATTTTCTTATTGAAATTGAGAAAGGTGAAAGTATATGAAACAAATGAAAACAGAAAAGACTCCAATATAAATAATAATATTATCCAAGAATCGATAATTCAAATTCGATCCATGAATTGTGTAAATAAAAATTCTTCACTCATAGAAACAAAAATGAAGGATCTTGCTAATAAGATAATCACAATTAAGGCTCAAATAAAAGGAATTACAAAAGACAAGAAAAAAATAGTTCTAACTTGTGATGATAAAAATAAAAGATCGGAATCACAAAAGGATATTTGGCAAATATTCAAAAGAAAAAATATCCGATTAATACGTAAATCGCATTATTTTATGAAATCCTTCATTGAAAAAACATACATGGATATATTACTATGTATTATTAAGATTCCAAGGACCAATGCACAACTTTTCTTTGAATCAACAAAAAAAATTATCAATAAATCCATTTACAACGACGAAACAGGCCAAGAAGGGGTTGAGAAACCAAATCAAAATACAATGAACTTTATTTCGACTATAAAAAAGTGGTTTTCTAATACTAATATTAGTAATAAAAATTCTAATATTTATTGTGACTTATCTTCTTTGTCTCAAGCATATGTATTTTACAAATTATCACAAAATCAATTACTTAACAATTATCATTTGAGATCTGTACTTCAATATCACGGCACCCATCCTTTTCTTAGGGATATAATCAAGAATTATTGTACGACACAAGGAATATTAAATTCCAAACCAAGGCATAAAAAAATTCATAAGTATGGGATGAATAAATGGAAAATTTGGTTACGGGGTCATTATCAATACAATTTATCTCAGACCAAGTGGGCCCACTTAGTATCGAAAAAATGGCAAAATAGAGTCAATCAATGTCGTACGATTCAAAAGAAAGACTCAATGAAATTGGATTTATATAAAAAAGACCAATTAATTAATTACATGAAACAAAATGACTATGCAGTGGATTCGTTGATGAGTCAAAAAGAAAAATGGAAAAAACATTATGGATATGATCTTTTATCATATAAATATATAAATTATGGGGATAGTAGGGACTCATATATTTATGGATCAACGTTACAAGTAAAGGACAAAAAAATTACATATAATTTAAATACACTGGAATCCGAATCATTTTATGGATTGATAAGTATAGCTATTAGTGATTATCTAGAAAAAGGATCTATTATTGATACGAACAAAAATCTGGATAGAAAATTTTTTGATTATAGAATTCTCCATTTTTGTCTTAGAAATAATATCGATATTGAAACCTCGACCAATACGTATATCGATGCCAAGATTCATAAGAATGCTAAAACGGAAACTCAAAATTCTCAAAAAAAATACTTTTTTGATTGGATGGGAATGAATCAAGAAAGGTTATATCGTACCATATCAAATCTAGAACCCTGGTTTTTCCCAGAATTTGTGCCACTTTTTGATGCGTATAAGATTAAACCGTGGATCATACCAATCAAATTACTTATTTTTCATTTTCATAGAAATGCAAATATTAGTCAAAGTGAAAAGATCGACGTAAATAAAAAAAAAAATGAACAACAAGGCCAAGGGGATCTTGTATCAGATCTACGAAAACAAAACAAAAAGAAAGATGTTGAAGAAGATTACACAGGAACAAACATTAAAAAGGGTAGAAAGAAAAAACAATACAAGAGCAAGAAAGAAGCAGAACTGAATTTTTTCTTGAAAAAGTATTTTCTTTTTCAATTAAGATGGGATGATCCCTTGAATCAAAGAATGATCAGTAATATCCAGGTATATTGTCTTCTACTTAGACTGATAGATCCAAGGGAAATTGCTATATCCTCAATTCAAAGAGGAGAGATCCATCTGGATGCAATGTTGATTCAGAAAGACCTAACTCTTACAGAATTGATAAAAAGGGGAATATTTATTATCGAGCCAATTCGTCTATCTATGAAAAGGGATGGAAAATATATTATATACCAAACCATAAGTATTTCATTGGTTGATAAGAATAAGCACCAAACTAATGGAAAATGCATAATAAAAAATAGATATGTTGATAAAAAGAATCTTGATGGATCCGTTGCACAAGACAGCAATATGCTTGTGAATAGAAACAAAAATGATTATTATTTCCTTGTTCCTGAAAATATTCTATCTCCCAGACGTCGTAGAGAATTGAGAATTCTAATTTGTTTCAATTACCGGAACCAGAATTGGAATGTTGTGGATAGAAATCCAATATTTTGCAATCAAAACAACATAAAAAACAGTGGACAATTTTTGAACGAGGAAAAGCATCTTAATACGGAAACAGATAAATTCATTAAATTCAAATTATTTCTTTGGCCCAATTATCGATTAGAAGATTTAGCTTGTATGAATCGTTATTGGTTTGATACCAATAACGGCAGTCATTTCAGTATGTCAAGAATACATATGTATCCGCGATTCAAAATTAGTTAATAGTAAATATTTCCCATATATCTATCGCATGACATATTCAGTAGAGAAAACCGAAATATATACACATACGCTATATTACATTCTGGTACACGATACCGATTAAATTACGTATCAATTGGATCTAGGAAGAAATCGATAGAATCTTTTTTTTAGTTAGGTAAAAAAAGAATTCTCTTTCGTGTTTGTGAATGCATAAATGTATCATCCCCTTCTATTCTATCCAAATCAAATTGCAAATTTGATTTGGATAGAATAAATTTAATTTAAATAAAATAAGAATGAATAAAGTAGTGTATATGAAGAAATCTAAATTTTTTGTGTACTAGATTCAAATAACTGGTATAATAATAATTATTATTTTTCCTGATCGGTAAAATCCACGGAAAAGAAAAAATTGTTTTTTATGGTCAAAAATTCATTCATCTCGGCTATTCGACAAGAAAAAGAAAAAAACTGCGGATCTGTTGAATTTCAAGTATTCAGTTTCGCCGATAAGATACGGAGACTCACTTTACATTTGGAATTACATAAAAGAGATTTTTTATCGCAAAGGGGTCTACGAAAAATTCTGGGAAAACGTCAACGTCTGCTGGATTATTTGTCAAAGAAAAATAGAGTACGTTATAAGAAATTAATTAGTCAGTTGGGTATTCGGGAATCAAAAACCCGTTAATTTTAAGATTGGTTTGCATTTTTTTCTTTAGTTATTAGTTAATAGTAGTTATTAGATTTTTCATTTTGATGAATCTCATTTTGATAAATTCATGGAATAATGAATTAAGGAAGAAAAGATATGACTTTACCGGCTACAAGAAAAGATCTCATGATAGTTAACATGGGCCCTCACCACCCATCAATGCATGGTGTTCTTCGACTAATCGTTACTCTCGATGGTGAAGATGTTATTGACTGTGAACCCATATTGGGTTATTTACACAGAGGGATGGAAAAAATAGCGGAAAATCGAACAATTATACAATATTTGCCTTATGTAACACGGTGGGATTATTTAGCCACTATGTTCACAGAGGCAATAACAGTAAATGCACCAGAACGATTGGAAAGTGTTCAAGTACCTAAAAGAGCCAGTTACATTAGAGTAATTATGTTGGAATTGAGTCGTATAGCTTCTCATTTGTTATGGCTTGGACCTTTTATGGCGGATATCGGTGCACAAACCCCCTTTTTCTATATTTTCAGAGAAAGGGAATTGTTATATGATCTATTTGAAGCTGCTACGGGTATGCGAATGATGCATAATTATTTCCGTATTGGGGGAGTCGCTGCTGATCTACCTTATGGATGGATAGATAAATGTTTAGATTTCTGCGATTATTTTTTAACAGGAATTGTTGAATATCAAAAGCTTATTACGCGGAATCCTATTTTTTTGGAACGGGTTGAGGGAGTGGGCATTATTGGTGGAGAGGAAGCAATAAATTGGGGTTTATCAGGACCGATGTTACGAGCTTCTGGAATCCAATGGGATCTTCGTAAAGTTGATCGTTATGAATGTTACAATAAATTTGATTGGGAAGTCCAATGGCAAAAAGAAGGAGATTCACTAGCTCGTTATTTAGTACGAATCGGTGAAATGAAGGAATCTATAAAAATTATTCAACAAGCTCTAGAAGGAATTCCCGGGGGGCCCTATGAAAATTTAGAAGTCCGACGCTTTGATAGAGCAAAAAATTCCGAATGGACTAATTTTGAATATAGATTTATTACTAAAAAACTTTCACCCAATTTTGAATTGTCGAAACAAGAACTTTATGTAAGAGTAGAAGCCCCAAAAGGAGAATTAGGAATTTTTTTGATAGGAGACAGTAGTGTTTTCCCCTGGAGGTGGAAAATTCGTCCGCCGGGTTTCATCAATTTGCAAATTCTCCCTCAACTAGTTAAAAGAATGAAATTGGCTGATATCATGACGATACTAGGTAGTATCGATATCATTATGGGAGAAGTTGATCGTTGAAATGATAATTGATACGACAGAAGTAGAAGCTATCAATTCTTTTTCTAGATCGGAATCCTTAAAAGAAGTCTATGGACTGATATGGATCTTTGTTCCTATTTTCACCCTTATATTGGGAATCACTATAGGGGTACTAGTAATTGTGTGGTTAGAAAGAGAAATATCCGCAGTAATACAACAACGTATTGGGCCTGAATATGCCGGCCCATTAGGAATTCTTCAAGCTCTAGCAGATGGGACCAAATTACTTTTTAAAGAGGACCTCCTCCCATCTAGAGGAGATATTCGTTTGTTTAGCGTGGGGCCATCTATAGCGGTCATATCAGTTCTACTAAGTTATTTAGTAATCCCTTTTGGGTCTCGCCTTGTTTTAGCCGATCTCAGTATAGGTGTTTTTTTATGGATCTCCATTTCAAGTATTGCTCCTATTGGACTTCTTATGTCAGGATATGGATCGAACAATAAATATTCCTTTTCAGGTGGTCTAAGGGCTGCTGCTCAATCTATTAGCTATGAAATACCATTAACTCTATGTGTGTTATCAATATCTCTACGTGTGATTCGTTGGAACATGATTATTTTCCCTCCTCGCTAGAAATAAAGTAAAGAGGTTGAATATATTGAATGGATATTTTCATTTTTTATTCATCATTAGGGTCGATGAGTTAAACTAGATAGTTATATGAGTAAAAAAAAACTGCTTATAAATTTGCAGTAAGAAGGTAAAATCTCATTCCCTATGTACAAGAATAATAAACACAAGCAGTGTAAACTGTTTACCCCAAGATTAAGATTCTTTGACTAATTATCATATCTTGAAGCGGGTACAAAAGATCGACCGTATGGGGTTTCTACTACTGTCTTATATGTATTACCATACCGGGGATCAATCAAAAATCAGTGGACAGTTAGGAACACCAAGGTACACAAAAGATTAGTAATGGAGATAATGTAAGGTATCAAAAAAAGGTATTTTTGCATAAAACTTTGGATAAAACGAATCATAATGAGGACTTTAAGTTGGTAGAAATGACCAAGCAGTACTTCCCCACGATTCCGATCTAGAGTATGCTCTTATTCACTGATTAAAGAAATGACTATCAAAAACGAATTAATCCTTTATTTATATTTCTTTTTTTTTCAGAGTACCCCTTCCTCTGAGAAAGAAGAACAGGAACAAAAGAAATGGGATGCAAAAAAAAGAAAATGAATAAATAAGAAAGAAAAAAGATCTTTATTTTTTATTTCTTTTCCCCATCCATATCTATAATCTATACATATAGAATTCTTATCATAAATAAAATTTGGAATTAATGCCCAATTCGTTCTAATTCTTTATAGTTATAGTTATTGATAGAACATATTTATTGATATAACGAGTATTTTATTAAAGGATTAAGTTATTACCAAACAAAGATAAATTGAAATTCTAATGGATAAGATCAATTCAGAAGCGCCTTTTTATTCTAGCAGACGGAATTTCATTGGTCTAATTTGGGACTCCCGGTGTATATTTACTATATAAATAAAGATGACGATACTACCAAACAAGTCCTTACATTTATTTGTGGCCGTAGAGGAGCCGTATGAAACTGAGGTCTCATGTACGGTTTTGAAATAGCGATATGAACAGTGATGTTATTATCGACTATGATTATCTAACAGTTTAAGTACAGTTGATATAGTTGAGGCACAGTCAAAATATGGTTTTTGGGGGTGGAATCTGTGGCGTCAGCCTATAGGGTTTGTAGTTTTTCTAATTTCTTCTCTAGCAGAATGTGAGAGATTACCCTTTGATTTACCAGAAGCAGAGGAGGAATTAGTAGCAGGTTATCAAACAGAATATTCAGGTATCAAATACGCTTTATTTTACCTTGCTTCTTACCTAAATTTATTAGTTTCTTCATTATTTATAACAGTTCTTTACTTAGGTGGGTGGAATGTCTCTATTCCGTACATATCTATTCCTGAACTTTTCGGAATAAATAAAATGGCCGGAGTCTTTGGAATCACAATTGGTATATTTATTACATTAGTTAAAGCTTATTTGTTTCTGTTCATTCCTATCACAGCAAGATGGACTTTACCGAGGATGAGAATGGATCAGCTATTAAATCTTGGATGGAAATTTCTGTTACCTATTTCCCTGGGTAATCTATTATTGACAACTTCTTCCCAACTTGTTTCACTATAAATAATATAAATAAAAGAAGAGAATAACGATATTTTAGATTCATAACCAATCTTAAACAAGAGAAAGAAACATCAATTTATTCACGGAGATCCACAATATGTTCCCTATGGTGACCGGGTTCATAAATTATGGTCAACAAACAATACGGGCTGCAAGGTACATTGGTCAAAGTTTCATAATTACCTTATCCCATACAAATCGTTTACCTGTAACTATTCAATATCCTTATGAAAAATCGATCACATCAGAGCGTTTCCGAGGTCGAATACACTTTGAATTTGATAAATGTATTGCTTGTGAAGTATGTGTTCGTGTATGTCCCATAGATCTACCCGTTGTTGATTGGAGATTTGAAAAATCTATTAAAAAGAAACAATTGCTTAATTATAGTATTGATTTTGGGGTCTGTATATTTTGTGGTAACTGCGTCGAGTATTGTCCAACAAACTGTTTATCGATGACTGAAGAGTATGAACTTTCTACTTATGATCGCCACGAATTGAATTATAATCAAATTGCATTGGGTCGGTTGCCAATGTCAATAATTGGAGATTACACAATTCAAACAGTTATGAATTCGACCCAAATCAAAATAGACAAAGATAAACCCCTTGATTCAAGAACGATTACCGATTACTAAGATTTTTTTTGCTATAAAGGGTCCAAGCCTCTTTTATTTTGATTGCTCAGAAACTACAAATAATAACTATAAATAATAACTATTGATTGTTGAGAATTACTCTTTGATTTAAACCAAGAATATGTTTTCGTGATGATTTCGAAATAGAAAATTCCAATCTTTTCTTTTTTCTTTCAGATAAAAAAGTAGGATTGGCCAATAACTTTAATAACTTTATCTATATCTACATTAATCCATATTAAGATTTAATTCAATTAGGAACCTATCATATAAAGAAAAAAAATAAGGGTAACACCCTTATTTTTCCTGGACTATTTAGTAAGGTCATGAAATATTTCGACTTATTTATCTGTTATACATAATGGATTTACCTGGACCAATACACGATATACTTGTAGTATTTCTGGGATCATTTCTTATATTAGGAAGTCTAGGAGTAGTATTATTTACCAATCCAATTTATTCTGCCTTTTCGTTGGGATTGGTTCTTGTTTGTATATCTTTATTCTATATTCCATCGAACTCCTATTTTGTAGCTGCCGCACAACTCCTTATTTATGTGGGAGCCATAAATGTCTTAATCATATTTGCTGTTATGTTCATGAATGGTTCAGAATATTCCAACGATTCCTATCTTTGGACTGTAGGAGATGGGATCACTTCACTGGTTTGTACAAGTATTCTTTTTTCACTAATTACTACTATCTTAGATACGTCCTGGTACGGAATTATTTGGACTACAAGAAAAAACCAGATTCTAGAACAGGACCTTATAAGTAACGTTCAACAAATAGGAATTCATTTATCAACAGATTTTTATCTTCCGTTTGAACTCATTTCTATAATTCTTTTAGTTTCTTTAATAGGTGCCATTACTATGGCTCGTCAATAATAAATACTTAGAATTAACAAAATTATTAGAAATTCTAAATCAAATGAAAAAGGAAATTTAGTTTAATTTACTGCTAATACCCTCTTTTTTCTGTAATTGCTCGATTCTAGTCAACCAAATTGGTTGAATTGTTGTTCATATTGAAATGAATCGAGATTGTTGATGAGGAGTTAGTCGATGATGTTCGAATATGTACTTTTTCTGAGCGTCTATTTATTTTCTATCGGTATCTATGGACTGATCACAAGTCGAAACATGGTTAGAGCACTTATGTGTCTTGAGCTTATACTAAATTCGGTTAATATTAATCTCGTAACATTTTCAGATATATTTGATAGTCGCCAATTAAAAGGAGACATTTTCTCAATCTTTGTTATAGCCATTGCGGCCGCGGAAGCAGCTATTGGGCTAGCTATTGTTTCGCCCATCTATCGTAACAGAAAATCAACTCGTATCAATCAATCGAATTTGTTGAATAATTAGTCAATAATTAGTATATCATATAAATAAAGACATAATATATATACAAATTATACAAATTGAAAATGATATAATTTTTTTTTTATTTATATATATTTTATATAGTAATATTCCTATATATATATAGGAATATTACTATATATTACTATTGAAATATTGACAATCTGTTGGCCAATGTGAAGTCACATGCGTGACTCGTATGATCATGGTTGTTGAAACGGAAATCAAAGTTTCTTGGCCCTTTCTCACGAACAGATTTAGAAATCTATTGATTCTTAAGTTAAGATTTTTTTGATAAATCATTGATTCGTCTGGTGCCTACAATATAAATATATAATTCGTTTATTACCGATTTTACTTTACCAGATCGAAAATTTTTTATGTTCAAAACTGGAATTTATAGACCCAATGTCACATTCAGTAAAAATTTATGATACATGTATAGGGTGTACTCAATGTGTACGAGCCTGCCCCACAGATGTATTGGAAATGATACCTTGGGACGGATGTAAAGCTAAGCAAATTGCTTCCGCGCCAAGAACCGAGGACTGTGTAGGTTGTAAGAGATGTGAATCCGCTTGTCCAACAGATTTTTTGAGTGTCCGTGTTTATTTATGGCATGAAACAACTCGCAGCATGGGTCTATCTTATTGATACGTTATAATATAAAAAACTCCACTTGAATCATTTGATTCCTTTTTACCGAGAAAAACCCGTACTCGAGAAAATATATTATTTCGAGCACGGGTTTTTTGGTCAAAACGCATCTTGTCTTTATCACGAGTTATTTCCCTTGGTTAACAATACTTGTAGTTTTGCCGATATTCGCGGGTTCTTCCATTTTTTTTCTCCCTCATAAGGGGAATAAAGTATTTCGGTGGTATACTATATGTATATGTTTATTAGAGCTCCTTCTAACAACCTATGTGTTCTGTTATCATTTCCAATTGGACGATCCATTAATTCAACTGGAGGAGGACTTTAAATGGATAAATATTTTTGATTTTCACTGGAGACTGGGAATCGACGGACTTTCCATAGGACCTATTTTACTGACAGGATTTATCACTACTTTAGCGACTTTAGCAGCTTGGCCTGTTACTCGAAATTCGCGATTGTTCTATTTCCTGATGTTAGCAATGTACAGTGGTCAAATAGGATTATTTTCTTCTCGAGACCTTTTACTTTTTTTCATCATGTGGGAGTTAGAATTAATTCCTGTTTACTTACTTTTATCCATGTGGGGAGGAAAGAAACGTTTGTACTCGGCTACAAAGTTTATTTTGTACACAGCGGGGGGTTCCATTTTTCTCTTAATAGGAGTTCTAGGTATGGGTTTATATGGTTCCAACGAACCGACATTGGATTTTGAAAGATTAGCTAATCAGTCATATCCTGTGACATTAGAAATAATATTCTATTTTGGCTTCCTTATTGCTTATGCTGTCAAATCGCCGATTATACCCCTACATACATGGCTACCAGATACTCATGGAGAAGCGCATTACAGTACATGTATGCTTCTAGCCGGAATCTTATTAAAAATGGGAGCATATGGATTGATTCGGATCAATATGGAATTATTACCGCACGCCCATTCTATATTTTCTCCCTGGTTGGTGATAGTAGGGACAATACAAATAATCTATGCAGCTTCAACCTCTCTTGGTCAACGCAATTTAAAAAAGAGAATAGCCTATTCTTCCGTATCTCACATGGGTTTCATTATTATAGGAATTGGTTCTATAACTGACATGGGACTGAACGGAGCCATTTTACAAATACTCTCTCATGGATTGATTGGTGCTGCACTTTTTTTCTTGGTAGGAACGAGTTGTGATAGAACACGTCTTGTTTATCTCGACGAAATGGGGGGGATATCCATCCCAATGCCAAAAATATTTACCATGTTTAGTAGTTTCTCGATGGCTTCTCTTGCATTGCCAGGAATGAGTGGTTTTGTTGCGGAATTAGTAGTATTTTTGGGAATGATTACGAGCCCAAAATATCTTTTAATGTCCAAAATGCTAATTATCTTTGTAATGGCAATTGGAATGATATTAACTCCTATTTATTTATTATCTATGTTACGTCAGATGTTCTACGGATACAAACTATTCAATGTTCTAAACTCCAATTTTGTGGATTCTGGACCGCGAGAACTATTTGTTTCGATCTGTATCTTTTTACCCGTAATAGGGATTGGTATTTATCCTGATTTCGTTCTCTCGCTGTCAGTTGACAAGGTACAAGTTATCCTATCTAATTATTTTCATAGATAGTTTTCATTAATGAGACAGAAAGCAAAGTCTTAGAATCTTTTTTTTTTTTTTTTTCATATTTTTGAAATCATTTGATGTACAACGCAAAAAAAAAGTGAATTAGAATTGTAATAAGATGTATTCCGAGTTTTTGAGAACCCTTTGAATCATTTGAATCACAAGGAATCATATTCAAAGGGTTCTCAAAAACTCGCACAAATTTTCGTTATCGATGTTCTTATGTATTCCTTTATTCAATTAGATGTTAATGTGAATGAACCATAACTATGTAGACCTATTCCTAATAGATTGATCCCAAAATAGCATATCCAAATTATAAGAAATCCTATAGAAGCTACAAGTGCCGAATTTGTACCTTGCAAACTTTGATTTGTTCTAGTATGTGAATAAATCGCGAATATGATCCAAGTAATAAATGCCCAAGTTTCTTTGGGGTCCCAATTCCAATAAGATCCCCACGCTTCGTTAGCCCATACTGCTCCAGAAAGAATACCTATGGTTAAAAAGGTAAATCCTAAACTAATGACACGATAACCCCAATAATCCAAACCTTGAGTTAATTGATATTTGTAATAATTTCGGAATGAAAGAAGAGAAGTGTGTTTATTAAAAACACTTTTTTTTTCGTTCCCGTATTCGATCTTGCCAAAGAAAAATGACTTAATTAAGAAAATTTTGTTTTTACAAAAAATATCGATGTTTTTTCGAAATGTAATGACTAGAAAAGCAACTGATAATAACGACCCACATAAAAGAGCTGCATAACTCAATAACATCATACTTACGTGCATCATTAACCACTGAGATTGTAGAGCAGGTACTAATATTGACGATTGATGCATTTCACTTGAAAGACCCGATGTGGCGAAACCTTGGGTAAAAATAGCACTTGGGGCGGTTATTGCGCTGAAATCATTTTTATGATTCCATATCTTGGAAATCATATGAATAATGGAAAAACTCCACGAAAGGAAGATTAATGACTCGTATAAATTACTTAATGGAAAATGTCTTGAAGAAATCCAACGAATAACTAATAATCCTGTTATAGAGAAAAAAGTCGCTATCATTCCCTTTTCTGATGAATCACGTAACCCCCTGATTTCGTGGATTAATAGGGTCATTAAATGAATCGTAATCACAATTGAAATGATCGAAAAAGAGAGATGAGTTAATATATGTTCTAAAGTCACAAATATCATACATAAAAGGGGTCCCATTACAGAATTGAAATCGGGAATTAAATACATTATAGGATCCATTGTATCTCTTTTAGAGTATGCCGCCACTCGGACTCGAACCGAGATGCTCTAGCACTGCTTCCTAAGAGCAGCGTGTCTACCGATTTCACCATAGCGGCTTACTTGAAATAATAATAGTCAATTCATGTTGAATCGTCTAGATCTAGATTCAAGGATTCAATATAGTTTAAGAAACATTAGAACTGATGAATAAGAGCTCTTTAAAATTCATCTTTGAATTTTCATCAAAAATTCTTAGTTCGTATCGTCATAAGTTCCATTTTAACAATCAACTTTTACGTACTATTTATATACTAAGTTATTCCGAAACACTTGAAACTTGAAAGTTTTGTTTTCCGTCGAGTAAGAATTGTCCCCTTTTTCTATTTTTTTCTTTATTTTATTTATTTTGAATCCGCGAAATCAGATAAGATAAATGAAAAAAAAAGAGTTTCATCACAATTTTAATTGAATTTTCTTTTCACAATAGAAAAATAGAATGAACAAAGATTTTTCTATTGTGAAAAGAAAATTCATAGGAAAAAACCCATCTCACGAAAATATTAAATCTAATAATTAATAAAATAAAAACAAGAATGAAAAAAATAATAATACTTAGAACTAGACCCGGCGTACAGAGGAATTCTTATTCTACATATCATAGCCACTAGTTCTAACTAATCTTCAATACACTAGTTAATGGGAATTATTCATATTCTAAAATTGGAAGTTCTTATAGCCATGAAAATTCAGATTATTCCAAGATTTTCTTACCTGTTGTTTGTTGCACAAAAAAACTTTTTGAATCTCCGGTAGAAACTGACTTTGCTAAAGAAAAAGCTTTTATTGCAGCTAAATTTCCCTTTTTCTTCCAAATATTTCTACGAATACGTTTTTTTGATATAGAAGTACGTTTTTTTGGAACTGCCATTCAAAAAAAAGAGTTACTCATTTTTATTGTTGTATGTGAAAGACATGTATTGCTCAAAATGAATCGTTCTTTTTAGGCATTTTCTGTACTTAATTCCGTCGATAATAGTTTTTTCTTTCATAACATACAATAAAAATATATTATTTATATAAAAATATATAATATACACGTATGTCACATATACATATATAATCTACTGGGGAAAAAATGGAAAAAAGAAAAGTAAAATTCGAAAAGAAATTTTTATGACTATTATATTAGTTGGAATTGAATAAGCTCATAGTGCCATGTCTATAATTTAAGTTCAAACTTTAACTACAACTGGCAGTAGTTAATATGTTAAACAAGACATTCCGTTACCTAAGAAGAGGAACTTCCATTTTTTATTATTTTTTATTTCAGTTCTATACGAAGTAAGGAGTATTATAAGAACTTTCTTATTGGATTGGAACCCAATCAATTAGTTCCGCAAAAAATTAGGTAATTACTACAAATAAATGTACTAGAATAACTAGGTCTTTCTTTTTTGAGTCGATTTATTGATGCATACTATGATCCATATTCTACTGTTTTGGTATAATTGTTTTTACTTAACTATACTATAGACTATAGTATATGATATGGTTACATATTGCTAAAATGGAATAGTAGTATAGTCGTAGAATGATTCAAAATCTCACATTTCCCATTTTAATAAATACTTTCTTTAGTTAATAAAGTTAATAACTAAGTAATTACTCTTACCTAACTGTTTGGTCACATCATTTGACCAACCAATTGTGTAACTTTTTGAATATTTCCAATATCTAAGATCTAACAAAAGTCAGAATAATTAAAAATCAAAAAATATTTGAGGTTTTTATATCTTTTTTTGTTGATTTTATTATTGTTCCTTTCAAAAGCGATAAGAATTGGTGAATCGGAAACAATTACAATTATAAGAAAAAAAAAAAAAATGAAAATTTGTTTTTTTTATGGAACATACATATAAATATGCATGGATAATACCTTTTCTTCCATTTCCAGTTACAATGTTAATAGGATTTGGACTTCTGCTTATTCCCGCAGCAACCAAAAATATTCGTCGTATGTGGGCTTTTCCGAGTATTTTGATGCTAAGTATAGCTATGGTGTTTTCGGCCAATCTGTCTATTCAGCAAATAAATGGAAATTTTATCTATCAATATCTATGGTCTTGGACCGTCAATAATGATTTTTCTTTAGAGTTCGGACACTTGATCGATCCACTTACTTCTATTATGTCAATATTAATTACTACTGTTGGAATCATGGTTCTTATTTATAGTGACAATTATATGTCTCATGATCAAGGATATTTGAGATTTTTTGCTTATATGAGTTTTTTCAATACTTCTATGTTGGGATTGGTTACTAGTTCCAATTTGATACAAATTTATATTTTTTGGGAACTTGTAGGAATGTGTTCGTATTTACTAATAGGTTTTTGGTTCACACGACCGATTGCAGCAAGTGCTTGTCAAAAGGCTTTTGTAACCAATCGTATAGGAGATTTTGGTTTATTATTAGGAATTTTAGGACTTTATTGGATAACTGGTAGTTTAGAATTTCGGGATTTGTTCGAAATAGTTAATAACTTGGTTCATAATAATGGAGTAGATTCTTTATTTGCTACTCTGTGTGCTTCTTTTTTATTCGTCGGTGGAGTTGCTAAATCTGCGCAATTCCCCCTTCACATATGGTTACCTGATGCTATGGAAGGACCCACTCCCATTTCGGCTCTTATACATGCTGCTACTATGGTAGCTGCGGGAATTTTTCTTGTAGCTCGGCTTCTTCCTCTTTTCATAGTTATACCTTACATAATGAATCTCATTTCTTTAATAGGCGTAATAACAGTACTATTAGGAGCTACTTTGGCTCTTGCTCAAAGAGACATTAAAAGAAGTTTAGCTTATTCTACAATGTCTCAATTGGGTTATATTATGTTAGCTCTGGGTATAGGTTCTTATCGAGCCGCCTTATTCCATTTGATCACTCATGCCTATTCGAAAGCTTTATTGTTTTTGGGATCTGGATCTATTATTCATTCAATGGAACCTATTGTTGGATATTCGCCGGATAAAAGTCAAAATATGGTTCTTATGGGCGGTTTAACAAAATATGTTCCAATTACAAAAATTACTTTTTTATTAGGTACGCTCTCTCTTTGTGGTATTCCACCTCTTGCTTGTTTTTGGTCCAAAGATGAAATTCTTAATGATAGTTGGTTGTATTCACCAATTTTTGCAATAATCGCTTCCTTCACAACAGGATTAACTGCATTTTATATGTTTCGGATGTATTTACTTACCTTTGATGGACATTTACGCATCCATTTTCAAAATTACAGTACCACTAAAAACAGTTCTTTCTATTCAATATCTTTATGGGGAAAAGAAGTACCTAAAGCAGTCAATAGAAATTTACTTTTATCAACTTTATCAACAACGAATAAGAATAATAAGGTCTCCTTTTTTTCAAAAGATACATATCAAATCGATGATAATGTAAAAAATAGAATACGATACTTTAGTACTTACTTTAGAAATAAATACACTTACACCTATCCTCACGAGTCGGACAATACTATGTTATTTCCTCTGCTTGTATTGGTGCTATTTACTTTATTCGTTGGATCAATCGGAATTAATTTTGATCAAGGAGTAATAGATTTTGATCTATTATCGAAATGGTTAACTCCGTCTACAAATTTTTTCCATCCAAATTCGAATGATTCCTCGGATTGGTATGATTTTTTGAAAAATGCAATTTTTTCGGTAAGTATAGCCCTTTTTGGATTATTTATAGCATCTATTTTATATGGATCCGTTTATTCATCTCTTCAGAATTTGGACTTAGTCAATTCATTTGTAAAGAAGGGACCCAAGAGGATTCTCTTGGACCAAGTCAAAAATTTGATATACAATTGGTCATATAATCGCGGTTACATAGATATTTTTTATACTAAGATTTTTACTGTGGGTATAAGAAGGTTAGCCGAACTAATTCAGTTTTTTGATAGACATATAATTGATGGAATTACAAATGGGGTCGGCGTTGCCAGTTTCTTTATAGGGGAAGGGATTAAATATATGGGAGGTGGGCGAGTCTCGTCTTATCTATTCTTGTATTTATCTTATGTATCGATCTTTTTATTAATTTTTTTATTTTATAAATTTTAGTTTTTTTTTTAAGTTACATTTAAGTAAGTTACATTAAAGACCAGAAATAAGTTTTTTCATTTTTCTCTTCTTTAAGTTTTCCCAATTCCCAATTATCTTGGTGGGTATCAAGATAAGAATCTTCGTAAACTGGGCTATCTTTGTCTTCT